TCTACCATTATACCCACAATGATCGGCCATACGATTGCTATTCATAATGGTAAGGAGCATTTGCCTATTTATATAACAGATCGTATGGTAGGTCACAAATTGGGAGAATTTGTACCTACTTTGGATTTCCGAGGACATGCAAAAAGCGATAATAGATCTCCTCGTTAGTTAATGTTAGTTTAAAAAACATATAGATAGGTACTTATGATTCATGAGTAGGAGAGAAACCTTATGCTAAAGAAGAAAAAAACAGAAGTATATGCTTTAGGTCGACATATATCTCTATCTGCTGACAAAGCAAGAAGAGTAATTGATCAAATTCGCGGACGTTCCTATGAGGAAACACTTATGATACTAGAACTCATGCCCTATAAAACATGTTATCCTATTTTCAAATTGGTTTATTCTGCAGCAGCAAATGCTAGTTACAATATGGGTTCTGCCGAAGCCAATTTAATAATTAGTAAAGCTGAGGTTAACGAGGGCACTACCGCCAAGAAATTAAAACCTCGAGCTAGAGGACGTAGTTATGCGATAAAAAAAGCTACCTGTCATATAACTATTGTAGTGAAAGATATATCTTTAGATGAATATGAAGAGATATATTTATATTCGTTAAAAAACCCTAGATGGAAAAAGACAACTAGGGTAGATCACGATGTGTATATATAGCGAGGTAGTATGGGACAAAAAATAAATCCACTTGGTTTCCGACTTGGTACAACGCAAAGTCATTATTCCCTCTGGTTTGCACAACCAAAAAATTATTCTGAGAGTCTACAAGAAGATCAAAAAATAAGAGATTTTATCAAAAATTATATTCAAAAGAATATGAGAATATCCTCCGGCGCCGAGGGAATTGCCCGTATAAAGATTCAAAAAAGAATCGATTTGATCCAGGTCATAATCTTTATGGGATTCCCAAAGTTATTAATCGAAAGTAGGCCGCGAGGAATCGAAGAATTACAGATGAATCTACAAAAAGAATTTCATTATATGAACCGAAAACTTAACATTGCTATCACAAGAATTGCAAAACCTTACGGAAACCCTAATATTCTTGCAGAATTTATAGCCGGACAATTAAAGAATAGAGTTTCATTTCGAAAAGCAATGAAAAAGGCTATTGAATTAACTGAACAAGCAGATACAAAAGGAATTCAAGTACAAATTGCAGGGCGTATCGACGGAAAAGAAATTGCACGTGTCGAATGGATCAGAGAGGGTAGGGTTCCCCTGCAAACTATTCGAGCTAAAATTGATTATTGTTCCTATACAGTTCGGACTATCTATGGGGTATTAGGCATCAAAATATGGATTTTTATAGACAAGGAATAATAAAACTTTCATTGTTTTTTCCTTCTATCCATTGAAAGAACAAAAAAAGGGCAATTCGTTCATTCTTTTTCTGGCCAATCAAACGAATTGTTAATTCTATAGGGTTGAATAAAAATTTCATTGACCTTTTGATATAATTGCTATGCTTAGTGTGTGACTCGTCGGTTTTTTTAGGGTTAGGATTAAAAAAAGACCAGCCCGGTAGTATGAAAACCAACTCATCACTTCATATTATCTAGATCTAAAGAACCAGTCAAGATATGCTAAATTGGTCATATCTTTGTAGCAACTGAAATTTTTTTTTGATTTTGAATTAAACTTTGTGTAAAGCAAAATACAAAAAAGGGTGTGGGTAACCGGAAGGATGAGAGAAAGATAGAAAAAAATATCAATGATATAGAATTCCAATATGTAAGGTCTATGAGTCGTCTCATAAAAAACGGTGTAATAAAGCATTAATACTAATTTAATTGATTCATGCATAATGAAATTGAAATATTAAATGAATCCTTCTTATAGAAGAAAAAACTCAAGAGCTTCGAGCCAATAAAGACTAAGAAGGTTGACTCAAGAATAAATTGGATTATGAGCTCCGTTGTAGAATTCTGACCTAACCATTTAGTACGAAGCGGTGGGAACGAAGGGACCTGTGAATGCAAAAGATTTAATGAATCTTAATGATTCACTAGTTGGGATGGCGAAATGAACCGGAAATCAATTCATCTATTCGGAGAATTGACGAACAAGTGCTAGGACTGAAATAGAGATTGCAAGAGTAAATATTCGCCCGCGAAAACTTTCTTTTTTTTTTTGAATTGATAAACTTGGATAAAGGACAAAAGAAAATAAAGATTTATTAGGACGTTACAAAAAAAACGATTTTTTATCAAATTTTTTATAAAAATGTTCTAATATCTTTTCAAATTAATTGAAATTCAATTTTGAATCCTTTTATTCGTGAGGAGCTGGATGAGAAGAAACTCTCACGTCCAGTTCTGTAATAGAGATGGAATTCCAAAACAACCATCAACTATAACCCCAAAAGAACTAGATTCCGTAAACAACATAGAGGAAGAATGAAAGGAATATCTTATCGAGGTAATCATATTTGTTTCGGTAAATATGCTCTTCAGGCACTTGAACCCGCCTGGATCACATCTAGACAAATCGAAGCAGGTCGACGGGCAATGACACGAAATGCACGCCGTGGTGGAAAAATATGGGTCCGTATATTTCCAGACAAACCAGTTACAGTACGACCTGCTGAAACCCGTATGGGTTCGGGGAAAGGATCCCCTGAATTTTGGGTAGCTGTTGTTAAACCGGGACGAATACTATATGAAATGGGTGGAGTAACCGAAAATATAGCTAGAAGGGCTATTTTAATAGCAGCATCCAAAATGCCTATACGAACTCAATTTATTATTTCGAGATAAAAATGTGGAACCGACAGAAATGAGTCTTGGGGATGAACCAAAACCCCGGGTTTCTTTTTTTGGACACACAATATTTCTTTTATTTTCTTCATCCTTTTCATTGGAAGAATAGACTGAAAAATTCATATGATTCAACCTCAGACCCATTTAAATGTAGCGGATAACAGCGGGGCTCGAAAATTGATGTGTATTCGAATCATAGGAGCTAGTAATCGCCGATATGCTTATATTGGTGACGTTATTGTTGCTGTGATCAAAGAAGCAGTACCAAATATGCCCCTAGAAAAATCAGAAGTAGTCAGAGCTGTAATTGTTCGTACCTGTAAAGAACTTAAACGTGACAGCGGTATGACAATACGATATGATGACAATGCTGCAGTTGTGATTGATCAAGAAGGAAATCCAAAAGGAACTCGAATTTTTGGTGCAATCCCCCGCGAATTGAGACAATTAAATTTTACTAAAATAGTTTCATTAGCTCCCGAGGTATTATAAAATCAAATGAGATCCTGATATCTTTGGGGTATTTGAAAGAAATAGACTAAGAAGTAGATTAATTCGTAGATTGTGTCTCACGCATATACCTTGAAAAATTCATATTCATAAACCAATAAAAAATAAAATAAAAACATGTTAATTATATCCAATTTTGAGCCACCAAAAATTTTAGTTCATCATGGGTAGAGACATTATTGCTGAGATAATAACCTCTATACGAAATGCCGATATGGATAGAAAAAGAGTTGTTCGCGTAGCATCTACTAATATTACCGAAAATATTGTTAAAATACTTTTCCGAGAAGGTTTTATCGAAAACGTCAGAAAACATCGAGAAAAAAACAAAATTTTTTTTGTTTTAACCCTACGACATAGAAGGAAGGGGAAAAGGCCCTATAGAGATTTTTTAAATTTAAAACGGATCAGCCAACCCGGTCTACGAATCTATTCTAACTCTCAACGAATTCCTAGAATTTTAGGTGGGATAGGGATTGTAATTCTTTCTACTTCTCGAGGTATAATGACAGACCGGGAGGCTCGACTAGAAGGAATCGGCGGAGAAATTTTGTGTTATATATGGTAATCCTTTTAATATCCAAATGGGATCCGAAACCTCTTCCTATTTGTAAAAAAAAAAGAAAGGAGGTGAGTTGTCTAATATCGTTTCTCCTCCATTAGTTGATGCTTCAAGGAGGCTTTACACGGAATGAAAGAACAAAAATGGATTCATGAAGGTTTAATTACTGAATCGCTTCCCAACGGCATGTTCCGGGTTCGGTTAGATAATGAAGATCTGATTCTAGGTTATGTTTCAGGAAAGATCCGACGTAGTTTTATACGGATACTGCCAGGAGATAAAGTCAAAATTGAAGTAAGTCGTTATGATTCAACCAGAGGACGTATAATTTATCGACTCCGAAACAAGGATTCAAAAGATTAGGTGGTTTTTATTCAATAGGATTCGAAGGATTCGAGATGAAAAATTGCAAGAAACTTCTTTTCTACCAAGAAGTAGATTCATAATTAAGATAAGGAATAACAAATATGAAAATAAGAGCTTCCGTTCGTAAAATTTGTGAAAAATGTCGACTAATCCGTAGGCGGGGGCGCATTAGAGTAATTTGTTCCAACCCGAGACATAAACAAAGACAAGGATAATCAGACTGATTGGAGGGTTCAACGTACAAATAAAGAATCTGTTTTGACATGAAATGGATATATCCATATATTTCTGACTCATATTTATGAGATGATACAATATGGCAAAAGCTGTATCGAGAACTGGTTCACGTAGAAATGTACGTATTGGTTCACGTAAAAGTACACGTAGAATACCAAAGGGAGTTATTCATGTTCAAGCAAGTTTCAATAATACCATTGTCACGGTTACAGATGTACGGGGTCGGGTGGTTTCTTGGTCCTCGGCCGGTACTTGTGGATTCAAGGGTACGAGAAGAGGGACACCCTTTGCCGCTCAAACTGCAGCGGCAAATGCTATTCGTACAGTAGTAGATCAAGGTATGCAACGAGCAGAAGTCATGATAAAAGGTCCCGGTCTCGGAAGAGACGCCGCATTACGAGCTATTCGTCGAAGTGGTATACTATTAACTTTTGTACGGGATGTAACCCCTATGCCACATAATGGCTGTAGACCTCCGAAAAAAAGACGTGTGTAGAAATGAACAGTGAAGAAATTTCAAGAGAAACAAGAGAAATAAATCAATCAAA